TTTGATTCCAGTGGGGACAGCTATGATCATGGTAGCTGCGGTGAAGTAGGCACGGGTATCAACGTCTAAGCCCACAGTAAACATATGATGAGCCCAAACAAGAAATCCAAGGACGCCTATACTGATCATGGCATAAACCATGCCTAGATACCCGAAAACCGGTTTTCCCGAAAAAGTCGAAACGATATGACTTATGATACCGGATCCAGGCAGAATGGGAATATACACCTCTGGATGACCGAAGAACCGAAAGAGATGCTGGTATAATATTGGGTCTCCCCCTCCAGCGGGATCAAAAAAGGTTGTATTAAAGTTTCGATCAGTTAATAACATGGTAATTGCCCCTGCCAGTACCGGAAGTGATAATAAAAGTGGGAATGCTGTCACTAGAACGGACCAAACAAATAGGGGTGATCTATGCATAGTCATTCCAGGTCCACGCATGTTGGAGATAGTTGTTATAAAATTGATAGAACCTAAAATGGATGAAACACCAGATAGATGAGGACTAGAAATTGCTGAATCAACTGCTCCTCCAGAATGGCTGGTAATACCACTTAAGGGCGGATAGACCGTCCACCCAGTTCCGCTACCCACTTCTACTAAGGCTGAGCTTAATAGGAGCAAGAGACTTGGTGGCAACAACCAGAATGAAATATTATTTAATCGTGGAAATGCCATGTCAGGCGCACCTATCAGAATCGGAACAGACCAATTACCAGATCCACCTATCATCGCCGGCATAACCATAAAAAAGATCATTAAAAAAGCGTGAGCCGTTATTAAAACATTATAAAGTTGATGATTCCCACCAAGAATTTGATCGCCGGGTCGTGCTAATTCCATACGAATCAGTACTGAGAAGCATGTGCCCATCACTCCAGCAATGGCACCGAAGATGAAATAAAGAGTCCCTATATCTTTGTGGTTAGTGGAGAACAGCCATCGGACCGGATTTGTCATAAAATTGAGATGATTTTCTTGTAGCTCCGCTTCTTGCTCTAAAAATGAAGAAAGACTTGTCGGAAATGGCCGGTTGGGTTGGTCCAACCAAGAAAGGCATGGGAATTTTTCGATCCGCGGTACACTGAACACCAGCCCAATCTCGATGAAAAAAAGAAAAGTACAAGCAACGGAATCAAGAACCTCTATTCCTGACGTGAACGGACGCTTTCTTGGAACTAATTCATAGGCGCTTTCAATTAGTTAGACTTCACATCACACACTCTCACTATATAAACAAATAGTTGAAGCGGTCCTGAGCGTGACATCCGCTCGTAAGTGGTCTTAATTTAGGAATTTATATTATTCTAAATAACAAACAATTAAGCTTTTGCGCACACAACAACACAAACAAGTTAAGCGCGAGGTTTTTCCTCTGGTAAAAGATTGGTATTTCGGTGGGTAGGGAAGGAAATGGGCTGGTGTGGCGCGCCATACACTGAAGCTTCAAAACTACATAAGAGCGCGCTAGCGCGCAAGGGCTTAACTTGCCTTACGTTATAGGGGCGAAAGAAAATAACAAGCCGGGTTTGACTCCAAGAGTTTGATTGAAGGATTGTGACGAGAAGAAGCCATGTAGCAGTTTTCCCTCTTTCCAGCTTCGTAATGGTGAACCTCCCGACGGACTATTGTAGGATTTTCCAGATGCCACTTTGTTCGCAAGAAAAGGCCCCTGTTCCGTGGCCGATATTCTTTCTTATCTGAAGACTGGGGCGATTTATTCAGCGCTCCGTCCGGTGCATGAAAGGATTTGGTTCGGCAGCTTCCTCTCAATGTTTCAATGGATAGGGAGCAGATCGAATGAAATTTTTCGTCGATGCATTAATCCTCAAGAACGAGGAACAATCATGGCAGAGGGTTTGGCAGGTGGACATGTAAGTGCTGATGCTACAGCCCGGAAAATGGGATTGGCCGGCTTATGGTGTGGTGGCCCACGCTTTATATATATTTCTGAGAATTTCTCAGGACTTGTGATGCTTGTCAGAGGATAGGGAAGCCCGTACACTGAAGGATAACTCGGCCAGGAGTACAGCGTTGTTGATAGACGAGGAGTTTTGGGACTGTCCGTTGGAGAAAGAAAAAGAGGTAGGCTTTTTGTAAATGAGAGAATTGAACCCTCTTCATTTCTCATAGCTCAAAGGAAGTCGAGTCCATCCAGAGCGAATGGACTGTTATTTGAAACTTTAATAAAATAAAGAAAAGTGCTAGGTCAAAAATCGAAAAGGCCATACGCATCGAGTGCACCGAGAACGAAAGAAAGCTGACCAAGAAAACGTTCTAATCTACCTTAGTATCTGAACCCTCGCTGCAAACAAAAACAAAAGATAAGGAAACCATGCCTTGCTCAGAAATGGATTCACCTAGCGCGAGGCCCCTGCAGCTGCTACCGCTCAATTTCTCCGAGGGGAGAATCCCGCCATTGCAGCTTCTTGCCTTTGGTGGTCTTGCCAGCATTCGTTTAGGAAGTGACGGTTTGCTCGAAGAACTTCTCTAAAGAATGGGGATTGCGTACGCCCCCAGCAATTTGAAAAAGGCGATGGAGAGTGAGAGAGAATGGAGCTCCGGAGGCTTTTCTTGCTAATCTTATCCGGTGAGTTGCCTTTTCACCTCTCTGATTTTGATGCTAGACATTTTTGTGCTCTTGTGCTTTTCTTATGAGACTGAAAATGAATGCTTTCTTTGCAATCGTTGGTGGCTAATTAGTTTCTGTTACAGCTTGTTCCATCTTTCTTTATTTTTTTCTTATTTGATCTTAAGTTCTGGTTCTCTTTGTAAACCTGCTTTCTTTAGCTCGAACCTGTGAATGCCCAGAACTGCAAATCAATCCGTTTGACCGCTCTCTCATGGGGAAAAACAAGTGTGGATCTTGCTCTCCCAGCCAGAAAACCTCGCGAATCTCCCCCCTCTTCTTCCTCGGCTAGCTCTCTCCTGCTAGCCTTAGGGGGATGAGGGTGCTTCTCAGCCATCAATCAGAATCTCTTCCAAGAAGAAATCCCATCCGTCCATAGGCTTGCTGACCAGCAGATCTCTCAGGTCAAGACCAACTCATCTTTACACTCTTTGGACCTCCAGTCGCCTCTCACCTCCTGGTCCAGACGAATCCAACCAATCAGATCCTTGCCAACTCGGACACCCGGACGCGGGATCCAATGAGAATGCGACAGCAAAAGCAAACTACTACCCCCCGGTAAGCCTAAACGCTCCATCTTTAACTGCCAAGTCAGCTCCCTTTGCCTCCGATATGGATAAAACAAGGTCCAAGAACAAGAATCTTTCGATTTTGGAGCCGTTCACATGCTATTCTCACAAAGCAAAAACTACCCGAAATGGAAACTCACAAGCCAAAAAGCTTCCACCCCCATTTACTCTGAATAATCATAACCACCTCTCTTGCCCCTGGGAAAGGGATTGAATTTTCAAAGAATGCCATTTCTCCTGAACCAAAAAAGGCCCAAGACACGCACTTGGAGTTCAGGATTTGAAGAATTATAGAATAGAAAGCTGTTGAACCTGACCTATCAAAGGAAAAGGTCTTTTTTCTCTCTTATACAATCCGTCAAAAGGCCCTAGCCAAGTGGAAAAACAGCTTAATCGGCCATGTGGTGGGCAAAAGACCATAGTACAATACCCTTGAAATACCACCTAGAGAAAGCATGGAAAGTTGCTGGCAGTTTCGAAATCAAAACCCTAGCAGACGGCTTCTTTTTGTTTCAATTCACATCAGCTAAAGATTGTATCAAAATCCCGGAGTCCGGCCCTTGGTATATTCTTGGCAAACCGCTCCTTATTAAAAAGTGGGATCCTAGCTCAAAACCTAAAAGAGTTAACCTACACTCGGTTCCCATTTTGGTTAAACTCCCTTGACTTTATTTGCAGTTTTGGGATAATGAAGGTATTGAAGCTATTGGCAGCTACCTAGGTGTCCCTTTGTATGTTGACGGACCCACAGCCACCGGGTTTCGCCTAACTTTTGCTCGCATTTGCGTTGAAATAAACCCTTTCATTTCTCTTCCATATTTTATCACCATAGATTCCAATGATGGAAACCAGATCCTTGAAAAAAAAATGCCAAACCATTCTTCCTTCCCTTTAAAACAGCCAGCTCCCAAAAGAAAAAAACCAGCACAGATGATAAAAGAAAAAAAACCTGGTTGAAGAGAGCAAGCCTCAAGAGCTTTCCGAAAACAGATTTGAGATTCTAAACGTGTGTGAGGAAGAGATTGACACTGAACTCCCAACGGTTGAGGCTAATTCATCAGAATCTGAACCAGGCCAAAACTTGCACTCTCATTGGCTTTTGGTGCCATCGAGAAAAATTGTATCCATTTTTCCATCTCATTCTGGCCCTAAAGACTATCTTCCTCCTATTTATGGCTGCTTTCTCCACAGGACCTAGAAGAGCTCCCATTATTCTTCCAGCTCAATGCCTGAAAACCTGTTATTCTCTCACCCGGTTGACAGCATCGCTTACTATTCTTTCCGCGGTTTCCTGCACATCTATAGGAGAAAGACCCCCCCTCCTACTTGAATGGGTTGTATTATTCCTTCATGTATATCCAATAATGCGTAGTAGTCGTGTAGTGCCATTACGCTTAGTAGCTCTGTTTGCGGTATAAGTGTCCAATATGCCAAATATCCGATGGAAAGACATGGAAGTAGTATGCTTCAATTTTCTGCTAAGGAAGAGAAGACCTTCTCTGTATAGAAGTTGGTGATTCCCCTTTCATGTTTTACAATTGGAATTTGAATTGGTTTGATCCCAAAGCCTCGCCAGAAGGGGTTCCACATGAGTAAGTCATCTTGTTCTTTGAGCAATTGAGGAAGCGTTTTTTTCTGTTTCCAGCTCCATGGGTTTTCTATTTGTTCCTTGGTGAGATGTTTGGTTATTGGTTTTGTGTTCATGATTCTCCTTTTTCGTTCTCTTTGGATGGCACTTAATTTCTGTATCGCAGGAAGAATTGATTCTTTTTTGCTTTTTCTTCTCTCTTTCCTAAAGTAAGTACGCAGTAGCTAATCTGACCTGCTTCTTCTTTTTCTTTTTCATTTTTCTCATCTACTGACTGAAACCAATCGAATTCAGGGTCCGTCTAATGAATTCCCATCGCGAGTCTGTCATAGGACTTTTCAAAATACATTTGAACAGACACTGCTCCCTTACTCGGTAATCTTACTCTACGATTAGACTCTGAACTCTTCTGGCCTGAGACTCCTGGAAGGAGTTTGATTAAGACCTAAACTCCCCCTTTCTCTAATAATAAGGTAATTTCAAAGTTTTTCTAGGCTAGGTGAAAAAAGTGTTTTTTCTAAGAACCATGTTGACAAAGCGGAAATACCACACTCTGATCGGTGAATCTATCAGGAAGGATTAAGCCCAAATCCTACTAACCATTCCGGTCTATAGATTCATTAAGAGAACTTAAACACATGCAGGAATAAGCACATAGACCATAGGGAGGGAAGAATGAAAATTCATTCATGTGCTTCTCTTGTAACATTGACTTTTTTTTCCCATTAAACCTAGGAGAATATCACCAGGTTGGGTTGCCGTAAAGTACAACACAAATAACTATGGGCTTTTCCCATCCCTCTCGATGTTCTGGACACTAAGTCCTTGCCAAGGCCTTTTGACACGGGATCAGCCAGATCTCATCTGGACTCCACATACTGACTTGAAATATTCCATCAGTCAAGATCCCTCTCACATACATCAGACACACTAGTCTGAATTACCTATTGTAAGACTAGCTGTACTATCTCAGCATGGCAGACTTATTGTCACAATTGTGACGGCCGGCAACAATTGCTCCATATCGGTACTTCTACCAATACGTTCCTGAGCCACTCTATTTCTCTTCAAGCAGAAGTATATGCAAAAAACTCTAATTCCATGAAGGAATGAGTTATGCCTGTCTGCTATTTAATTTCAATGAAATCGCTCTTCCACCTAATGGTGAAGACCCAGGCAGACACCAACTTGGAATATTCATGATCTGAATTCCAGTCGCGTCACTGTAATCTTCCTCGATCACAGCAGGGTTCCAAACCTTTCCAGATAGAATCTGGTGGCTGATTCAAGTGATGATTTCGAAATGAATTGGATTCTGTGAAATGATGGAAGTTGCTGCGGATGCGGAAGCGTATGATGTTGGTTAGTCGACCCCTCCCGCTTATTGATTAGGGAGGGCACATCTCTCTTGGCCGCTAGCTAGACCCGGTAGGGTCTAGCTAGCTCTAACCTCGCATCTCTAGCGGGATGCCCCCTATAATAGATCCAATTGTTCGATATGGAAGTGCTTGTTTTTCAAACAGAACACCTATAGGCGAAAGCTTGGTTTCGGGGCCATATATAACGGAAAGAGGGGCTGGTGCTCTTGCTGCAGCTTGTGGCCTTGCCTGCTGAGTTGCCTGTTGAGGTCTCCTTTCATAATTATTCTCCTGACGATTACCTGCGGTCGTGGGTCTCTGAGCTATAGTAGTTGACTGTAATGTATTGACCCGATCGGTAGCGGTATTCTTCTTGATCAAAGTGTTTTTCGACTCCGTCCTCGGTGCTCTGGTATATGGGGTTCTAGTTCTGTCCCTGATTTCTCTTTCCATGCAGACTTCACGTTCATCTAGGTCGAGGAAGGTTCGACAGTATCCTAACGCGATAGCACTCTTGGTGGAACCTCAGATGTTGGAGAAAGCAATGCAGACGGCATCGCCTTCAGGTATCATGAATGTCGCTCTTGAGGCGAGGCTTTTCCATCGATCTATGAAAGACACTACACTCTTATCTGCTTTCTGTGTTAAGTTCATTAGCTCAACCAATGATGGCAGGTGATCGGTCTGATGCTTGTACTGGTGTAGGAACCTGGAAACAACATATTCAAACGTCCAAAGTTCATTTCATAAACAGGAACTAATGCAAACTAACGTGCGGCTTCTCTCTCGAGTGACTTCTGGAAAAGATAGATCAACATTCTTAGATTATCTTCTTACATGCAGCAATCCTTGCAAAAGGCGACTAGATGTTGTATTAGATCGCCTGTCTATACTTACTGAACTTAGGCATCTTTAATACTGGTATTTAACAATACCAGGATGACGGCAGAAATCTCTGAATCCAAGGCGATGAGATTGAGGTGCATGTCTTGTCATGTACTTTTCGAAGAAATTCTGGAATTGTTCTTCGGGCTTAATCATTAGCTTCTTCGACTGACTTGTAACCTTTGTTAATGTAGCTTCACTTCTTTGTCTTCTAGTCGAAGCTTTGCCCACATATTTAGAGTTCGTCATTGTTGGGCGTTCAGGAGGTCAATTAGTTTTCAGGTTATAGTCAGACTGATACTCTTCGGTGGATTTTCGGAGAATAACTTTGGGTGTACGTTCTATTTGAGGTCTTTCTTCTTCCATCATAACCTTTTTCGACTTTTCTGCTTTATCACCTCCTTGAGCCAAAATCTGGGCGAGCCTATCTCTGAGTGTAGCATTAAGATCTTGGGGCTCATCTACTCTTTCATTCGAGTGCTCTGTCGAAGTCCAATTATCAAAGACACCGGGTGAGTGTTAAGGAGGGTTCCAAACCTCGTCTCCAATGACGTTGATTGTGTGGTCGTACAATTCCTGGCTTCTTGCTCATACTCTTACTCTTGATCGAACTGTTGTAGGTCTTCTCCACTCTCAAACCAGAAAGAAAGCTTCCTTCAAACGAAAACCAAGATCGTAGACTTTTAATTAGGTTTCATCTTTAATCAAATGTCTGAAATCCGTGTTCTCTCAATCAATAGGACGGCTGCTAACAGGTAAGCTGTTCTTATACACCTAGGGTGGACTTCTATGGTTCACACTGTTCACAACTGGACTTACTAGACTCAAGAGTACCTAACTCTATAGGACTCAACCTCCTTATTCAGAAGGGCCCTAAACGTCCTTTCGTTCCCCGAAAATGAAAGAATTTCCTATGAATCCGAACGATAGGAAAGTTTTCGAAAACTCTTTTTTTTTGCAGGCGAAAACAAGAGAGTTCTCCAGAGAGTGTAAAAGTTTTCAAACAGGGTTCCCTGCAAAAAAAAGAGCGAACAGAAGTTAGCTAATAAACTCATCGAAACACGCGCTAAGCTCGAAATTATTCAAAATCAGAACCTCCTGTTGATGTTTCTAGACAGCAAACCTGTAGAAAAGATAGAATTATATGATATATATATGTATTGAGAAGGCCGGACTAAAGTAAAGCAAGCACCCTAGTTTTTGACTAATAATAAAAGGTCCTGGTCTCGGAAGAGATGCAGCATGACGAGCCAGAAGTGGTATACTATAAAGAAAGTTTCGTACATGACGTAACCCCTATGCCCATTGGGAGGAGGGGTAGTTAGTTATCTCGGCATCGCGAAAAGCCCCAAAAAGCCATATCGCGCGCTTCGGTCCGTATTCTTAAGAAAGCTCATCGTACCCGCCAGTACGGTATGGATAAAGTCCACCTCACTTAGGATATTTGTCAGGAGATGGGAAATCATCCGGCGATTGCATTTAGAAAGTAGGTTCAGTAGAGCTCCGCTTGTCAGCAATTCTTACTACTTCCACCTGGACCTTCAAGTCAGCAAAGCCTAGCTCGAAGTTGAATCTGCCCGAATAGCACCTGCCCAACAAGGACTTCGATGGGAAATATGCGCTGTCCAACGCACCCAGGTAGGAAGGGATGCCTTAGGCTCGGCCCATCACAAGCTCGTAAGCTTCACATGGCGATTCTTCTCCTCGTTCCTTTTATCTTGGGCATCTCATACCCACGGTGCGGTAGACTAAACACAAACCCAATCTCGATGACTGGCTTTTATTCTTACAATACTATCTTATCTTCAGCCTTTTCTCCGCGATTTCTTGCATATCGGCTGCTATTATCCGCTACTTCACTCGAATCCCTAAGAGTGCTGTGGAGAGATGAAAGTGTGGGTGCCTACAGTGGCGACTCCACTGGGGATAGAAAAGACTCCAATGTGTCCATGGCTATTTCCAAACAAAGACCCAATTCAATGAGCTTGACCTGCACACACTTGCACTTTTTTCGACCTATAACCCGGCAGATTCTAGTTTCGGGCGCCTGGCCCACTCGGCCTGTGCTGTGACCGCGACCAGTTTCCTCCACCCCACGGACCAGTACCCATGGCCCACTCCAGACCATGAAATACGTCAAGGGGAGCAACCGCGCTGATGACCAAGGTAGGCCACCTTAAATAGCCCATCTTGTGTCGGGTTAAGGCTCCACCTCATGTTGGGTTAAGGGCTTAGTTGAACCCAATTTCTTCACTTGTAGTCTAGGGCTTTGCTTGGCATTGGGCTTCGATATAGCTTGCTTTCCTGGTCTTGGATTAAACCTCTGCTCTCCTAATTCAGTCTATACTATAGGCTTTGGTTTAGGTTCAATCTTCTAAGTTTAGCTTAGGTCCATCAATCAATCTCTCATAAACCCCTAAGCTGAATCGTCAATCTATATGGGGCCTTGTGTTAGGCCTAGCTTGTGTAGGCTATCTTTCACCTATGGTTTAACCCATACTTTAAACTCTTGTCATTAGGCCAAAAATTCCTTGTAACGCTCTAAGAGGGTAGTGAGGCTTAGATTCCATAGAGTTCAACCTGCATTGGGCTTTAGTTAAGCTACATCCATTTTAGAATAGAAGCTTTTATGTAGCCCAACTCATAGAGAGTTCTGTCACTTGGTCTGAACCTATTTCTTCTATTCCTATGATTGTTCAGTGATGGGTTTTCTCCTTTTAGGATTAGGTTTCTATCCCATATCGTGTTGTGCTAAGCTCATTTCTCTTATTAGGTCTTACCTTTTGTACTCTGTGGACGTTCAGATTGCATACCATGCAAGTCATTCATTATCCACACATGTCATACATCTTTCATATAGGATGATCTTAGAAAGCACCTAAGTGTTGGACATTTGGGTAAACTATAGCCTAGAAAGAAGCTGGCAAATCGCTGACGGTTCAAAATCAGAACCTACCTCGGAAACCTCGGAAAACGACTTTCGAAAACTATTACTGCAGATCGACATCGGAGGTGGCCCAGACCTAGGCTGTGACGCTTCCTGTTGAGTACACAATTAAGACTTGAAGTTCGTTTACACAGTACGAGAAAGACAATTCTAAAGAACGATATAGGCATTAATCCCATCCATCCACCGAGAAAGACACCTACGTTACACTAACAGGAGCGCGCTTCTTTAGTCAAAACAAAAATACATTATGAAATAAACCCACATATAAAAGTGGGCTGGTCTGCTCATTATTTTCGTACATTTTTTCATTATTGCAATACAAATAACACCTCCACTATACTAGTGATGGAGGGGATTCGCGCCGGATGGAACAAGGCGTTTTGAACCATATAATGTTGCTGCTGGAATGAAACGCAGCCTCGGAACAGAATTCCCCCGCTTGCTGGGCCCTGATGGTGGAACTGGCATTTTTGGGGGGAAGAAAGCGGCCCCCTTTTGCGGCAGAGTGGGCAGCATCGCTTTTTCTCGTGTAGCTATGATGCCATTCAGAAACAACACAAGAAGAAGAAAAAAAAGCAGTATTTCGCGGATTCTTGCCATCACTGGAAAACAAATTGAGCTGTAGGCATCAAGGTAAGGGACCGAGATTATATACTGCTGCAGAAGCGGAATCGAAGGGGTTGGTTGAAAGGTAAGGATAGCATGATTGACTGGTTGCGGGTCCTTTGGATCATGGGCCACAGCTACTTGGGTAGAGACCGCTGAACATCATTTGGACAGGCCGAGGCTATATGGGCTTAGGCGGGGAGTGATTCTCCATCATGTAGTCTGTCCAGGTTACAATTCGGGGTTGACTTTGCTTGTTACCGATCCGAAGTTGGTGTCTAAACTGGCTGCCAAGCTGAAACTTCCTTAGCCAAAGATACGAATTCGAAAGAGAGGTCATTTCCGCATAGATAGACCTCTGTCTTCGGGAACTTCTGAGCTTAATAGGACTGACCACGGAAGTCGAATAATCCGAGAAATCTATGTCCCCTAGCTCTGGGGAGAGCACTCGGGAAAGAAATTGATTTTCATCAGTATCCAGGGCTTTTGGTCTTTTAGGTGAAAGGTGAATCGGCCCTTTCTATTTTTCAAATCTATTCTCTTCCTCAGCAAAGAGATCTCAAGCAGAGATTCGATTGGCTCAAAGTGATAGCGGCTTCTCCAATCTGACCTAGCTGGCGAGCGATCCTCCCAATGGCCGCGCGATGCTATAAGCGGAGCGATTTCTTGGTCATCAATATTGTTTTCTGCTTGCGATTATCTATTGAATAGCCTTCTATGCTTTGGTGGTTTATCCTTTTTTTGTTGCGGTATTAAAGTCCCTGAAATCTAAAAAGAGAAGAATCTTAGTTCAGCATCTCAAGTTCTTAGGCGGGGGCAGGATTCGAACCTGCAATCTTCAGGTCATGAGCCTGATGAGTTGACCAATTACTCTACCCCGCTTCTTCCCCTTATCCTTATCCTCCTTGGTCCTTCGTTTGTAGTGGTCATTATAGCGCATCACTTTGCCGAGGAGATGTACGGAATGAGGCAATGAAATTGGCTTTGGAAAGAGGTTAAACTAGGCGATTCCTTATATACGATAGCATCACGCCTTTCAACAAGCCGACCCTCAATGTAGATAAGATTTAGTGAGAACGAGATCTACCCTTTTCTTATATATGCAACCACCGGTGCCAGTTTTAGGGCTCAACAAGTCCAGCAGACCTCAGAAGCAATACAAGATAGGGTTCGTCAGACTTTTTCATTCCTCCGGGTCAGAGGGAATTGCGAGACGTAGCTACGCCCTTCTTCCATGAGAGTAGGTATACTAGAAGCCAAAAAGCTTGTGAACACATTCAACCAACCAGAGAGGGGACAAGGACAGTTAACCTCCAAAGTGAAAACCCGCCATATCGTCCATCAAAAGCAATGAGCCATTGACTTCAGCTGGCAGTAATGCATCGAGATGGAGTGTCCTAATTGACCCACAGCCAGAGGGGATCCAGTGCTCGCTGTAGAAGAGGGATGCGACTCCTCTTGGATAAGACGGATATCCTCCCAAGACGCTGGAGATCTCGGGCCGTCCTCATCTTCTCGTCCGATAGCAACTTCGAACCCGGCAGACTAACGGCTACATAGGGAGTAAGCGAGAGTAGGGGATGGCAGAGCCGGCCTACCAACTTTCCATAACCAGAGGAAGGGGCAGGGCTAAGGGGGGCGTAGGGTGCCTATCGTTGCAAGATCCACCCAGAATAATGGTTAGCAGCCATTCGACGGAAGCGGAAAGAGTCCCAGGGTTCAACCTAAGAGAGCTAGTCCTCACCCGACTTATAGACAAGCCATTGAAGGCTGGCTATTCGTGACCGCAGGGCGATCAGCAGTCGGCCCCTCATTTCCGTTTGGAATACAGGAGGATTCCTATGGGAGGGAGAAGAGGTGGGGGGTGCCTACCCTCTTTGAGTTCAGTACCGTGGGAGTGTGATTAGGAGTCACATTTAGTTAGATTGGGTAACTTTCTCTATAGTTGCCACCTTTCCCATTTCGTCAGCCAACAAGAATCCCCCTTGGTCATCAGTAAACAAGGGAAGTAGCACTAAGCGACTAACAGCGGAGGAAAGACCCGCATAGAAGATAAGCGTATACCTTTTACATAGCATCTGGTAAGGACGTTATGTACCACTACTATCATACGAGACCTCTCCAGAGGAAATAAAATATTATAGAAATATGCCAACCAGATCAAAACCAAAGTAAAGCGCAGCACAGAAACAAGCAAGTAATCCCTTACCTAGTCAACTGGTCAATCTGTCTACGATTGCCGGGTTATTAGGTAAGAAGCAAGGAACACTCTTTCTTAAAATAAAAATCAAGTGCAATCAATAAATAAGAGGAGTTCTATTCTTTTTAAAACTTCAACTGCGGCTTCTATAAAGCGGTTTAACCTTCCTTAGCGGCCCGATCTTTCTTTCTGAACCTATGAGTTTTTCGACCCGATCCAGAGAGAGCAAAGACTGAGGGTTCGGCTTCTTTCATAAGGTGGGCAGGGTAGGAGTTAAGGGGGGAGTAGTCATCCAAAAGAAATGGAAAATCGGTTGTTTTCGGGGAATCAGGACCATTGATCGGCGAAGAGGTAGCGGGAAATTAGTACCCTCGGGGAATGAGTAGTGATTTAGCCCATTACTCCTGACACTTGAGGTGCGGGATGCCACATGAGGTAAGGGACATCTAATGAAAGTCTTTTCGCAGGAAAAGGAAATGCCCGCTTTTTCTTTCCTACAGTAGAGGAAAGGCACTTTTCTCAACTAAAAGGAGGAAGGGACCATGCGGAGTAGTACGGAAGGGGAGGCCTCTTCAGAGGTAGTGAAACCCTTTATTTCAGCGAGGCAAGAGAGGCAATGAGAATTGTTTTAGGACCACATACCCTATTTGATTGAGACCCCGAGGGAGAAGCGAAAGCTGGATCGACTCTAAAGTAGAGTAGCTGTACTTGCCTTTTTCTTAGAGTGGATTGAGGAAGAAGTGGAACTCCGATGAGAACGTAGTCTTGCTGCATCCCCTGAAGGAGAAGAGGCTAACCTATTCTTAAAAGAAGCTGGATCATGAAAAGGAGTAGAAACCCTAGCAATAAGGATGACTCTCGAAAGCTTGGCCCGTATTATATTAGTGGGACTACGGCAGGCTCTTTCTCCTCAATCGGGGGGAATGCCATTCTTAACATCTTTCGCTACCTTTCTTTCACAGGTGGCAGAATTCTAGACCATATAACCTTTCCAACTAAAGCGGCCTACTCTATCGCAGTAAGGGCTTAAGCGATCGAAGTGACCTAACCAGGCTCCATCTATAAGGGCCCTCGGTCATCTTTTTCGTCTTTGGAACGCCTAAAAGAGCTTACGGGCCTAGCTCAACGAAAAGGCAAGTCCTTCGGTTCCAGGTTCAAGTGATGGTTCACCAGTAAGAGATCAATGAAAAGCAAGCCTTCTTCCCAGTTTGAACTAAAAGAAAGTAGTTGAAACCCGAGACCAAAGGAGTCTACCTTACTTAAGGAAGTGTACTTAACGAGGGGCTGTTGAGTAAGGGAGGGGTCGGTATACTAATAGTTGTCTTTGTCTCTACCTTAACTAGAAGAAAGAAAGGGTATGCCTGCGCGTAGAAGACCTAAAAGCCTAAGCCTAATTCGGATCAGCCTATGAAAAGTAGTTCCCCGTGGAAAGCGAGAGAGCTGTTTGTTGATGGAAGAGGAATCACCGGGTTGTTCGGTTCAATGGTTGGGAAGTTAAGCTCCTTAGAAAGGATTGACCGAGAGGGCGACCCCTTTTGTTTGCTTTTCCTGTTTGCAACCTAATAAGCAATTTACTCTTCGCGTTTGCGATTCTTTCAAGGAAGGATCCATACGATCATATTGGCTCTATAGCGGAAAAGGTCTTTATGGACTAGATCCCAGCGGACAGCGATCTTCTTACTGAGAACCCAACGTTTAGGTGCCTTGTTCTACCGAGAAATGAACTAAGGAGCGGCAACCCCTACATCTATGAACGACCGAACAAGGAAATTCTCTGAGCTCGGTCAAAGATAAATACAATTCGAAATGAGCGCACCGAGAACGACAGAAACCTGACTGACCGGAAGTCCCCCAAGTAACTTCACTATTCGGTCCAGCAGTACCCCCCCTTTCCTTTGACCAACGAGTCCTCGAACCAACCTGTTCTTCCTCCTGGTCTAATTCATTTCTCTCTTCCCGCTGCGATCTTCCTAAACATGATTGAACTTTATTATGTTATGCTATTCCCCTGCCCCTTCCATCGAATGCTTTCTTTCCTAGCTACTCGTTCTGTTATGAGTAACTACCAGTAGGGGGATATGCCATCCACTCCTCTCCCAAAACCTTAACTCAACAACTCCGGTTGAGGAATCGAATCTCCTTTGTTTGCTATGGGTTCTTTCCATCTTCGAACCTCACCTTAGAGCCGAACTACTTGACTTCGAACCTATTCCCATCGGGAGCATAGTACCTAACCTCTCCTTTCAGTTCAGTTCACAGTTCCGAACCTCCCCTAGTCTCAAAAGAGTTCTTTGTCTCAGAAGATTGTCTTGGATTGACTGACGGGAATACCCAGAAACTATTGATTCTTTCCTCTCCAAGATCTTCTTTTCTTAGTCTCGTCCCTCTCTCTCAGCAGCAATACCATAGAATAAGAGAACCACTAGATCCGCTGCAATCCCAGTTGACTCAACAAAGAATCTACTTTGTTTGCTTTGGTGCTTTCTTTTATGCCCTTACCTTATTAGGCCAGGACACAAAAGAAAGACTAGGTGGCCGCTAAGAAGCGAAATCGAGAGCAGGAGAAGAAATGGTGGACCCAAAGCCTGTTCCGCTAGTTAAAGAAAATCAAAAGCATTCCCTGGATTGGACCTTTCTAATAAAGTCTGGTCTAGGTCTTCTCCAGCTAGGAGTAGATATAAAAGTTCTGAATTTTTATAGGTTAGTGGGACAAAGCATAAAACAAATCCAATACTGAACAAGAAGCAGCCTAACAACCAGCTATTTTTTCTCCTTCGTATCAAAAGCCTTCTCCACAGGGACTAAGTCTTGCTTCCCATGTCTTAGCCAAGGTTGAAATCAGCTTTAGAGAAGCGCTAAGAGAGATTGGAATGGGTCCTTTTATTTATCCATAACCTTGTGTCAAAGAAAGTGGATTCTGCCTGAATAGGAGGGGATATCTGGTACCATGACTAAAAGTATGGCCAGAGGGGAGATCTTTTCTATAGCTGACTCTAGCTTAAGGAAGATTGAAGGGACGATAGGATGATGAACTTTACCATCGAAATCAAACCACTGGTACTGGCCAACAACGTCCACATAGGCACGAGCGAGGGCTAGATTTTTCTATTGTAGCATAGTTTTATTTCTTCGTCTGAATGGGATTTTTGGGCTAAGGTCTTGCGGTAGAGAACCCCATTTTCCTTTGGTGGGTCACCACCTATTAAGCTAGAGGCTCCAGAACTTGGCTTTATGCTGCTGGTGCAGGTATTCTATTCCAGTGAAAGCCAAGGGAAGATTGAGTTAAGGTGGGTCTTCTAAGGTTGGAGCTAGGCTATGATTATTCGATTGCTAGGACTGGTAGCGGAGGAAAGGTTAGATGGGGAAGGGCAAAAGCATCAAGGGCTAGCTAGCAATACAGTGATAGTCTAGTGGTTACAGCGAGTGAGCATACTTGATCAATTTTTCAATCTCCGATATTTTCCATTTCATAATCTTTCACTATCGAGGGGAAATTGTTTGTTTAAGAAAGGGGGAAAGCGATCCAGACGAGGACAGTCTCAGAGGATCTTAAGGTTATCACAAAGTGTGGGTCCATGCGATCCAAGGCAAGTTTTAGTAGCTTTCCATGATGATCCAGCCGATCAAATATGATTCTAGCCAAAGCCAGTTGGGAGAAATGAATCTATTGGGCCTTCCCCTGCGGGCATCTCAGGTTCCCTTGCTTTTATCTTCGAGAGAGTTGCATTACCAGTTGAAGATTTATTGAAAGTAAGCTTACCAATTACAGTCTTAAGCTAAGCGCATTCAGTTCAAGCAATCTCAGGTTAAGCACCCTATATTGATATTGACTAAGCTCTCGTAAATATCTAATGTGAAGAAGCTGCAGTAAGAGTGTCAGTCCTCTTTGATAAGAAAGAATTTCTATATTAGTCATATACCTTTATAGTATACTTCTTAAAGCAAAAGGAGGCCCCTTTATTTGGTTACGGGAACCGAAGGTTAGGCCTATTTGATTGACGTTTTCTTTTTCTTCTCTTCACCTAAGGAAAGCCCAACCCATCCAATCTCAGCAGAAGTTGCCTTTGCTGTCGATCCAGGTGAGAAAGCTTCCCCTCATAATGCCTTTTTTCTCTTTGATTTAAGCCAGTAAACCAGCAAGAGAAAGGTAAAGGGCAATGGCTAGGTCAAAAGAAAAGCGCATCCAATTGAAATCCCTTTTTTAGTGCCATTATTTGGAGAAAGCTAAAGCTGGTTATGGATCAAATGATTTTAGGGCAAGAAGTTTGTTTTCAAACCTGGTCTTCATATCTCTTTTCTCGGCCAGCCAAGCCTGTCATAAGCCCTTCCGTTCATAAGCCTTTCCCCACCAGTGCCATAACTAAACTAACTTTTCTTATGGATTCATCACAGAGGGGGAAACTCGCCTTGTATTGAACAATTATCTAATTATAGATAGGGAATTTCCTTTTACCTCCTAAGCTGTTCACACAAACACAAACCCTGTCGTACAAGAAAGGGAATCGGTATTCATTGCCTGAGGTGAACGGACGCTTAAGGAAAGGTTACTTCTTTATGACCATAAATAATGAACTAGTCCATAAACCTATAGGTCCCAGTAGACAGCCATTAGTCCTTCTAGCCCGCCCGGGAGTCTCAGTTCTCTTCCTTTTGAGGAAGATCCGCCATTAGTTAGAAAATGAATATCCTCATTCCAAAGTCATTGATAGAGTCAAGTAAGGTAAGGTTTGCTGCGAATCAAGCTTTCAATCGCCTTATGAGCCTATTGATTCAATTCCCCCTTTCTTTTTTTTCCTGTCTATCTCCGGGTAGTGAAGGATATTCTCATATTGTATTGATTAACGTACTGAACCACCAGACGCTATTTTTTCGAAAAAGAGCTTCTCCAGAAAAAGAATCCGCTTTAACTAGTTAGCGAAGAGCCTGACTGCCATAGCTAGTAAGCAGTAAGCTATATGAAGAAAGAAAGGAGTAGCGGGAAGATTTCACACTCTCTCTTGTCTGGTCTTAGCACTGTAAGCACCCCTTTTCCATTCAATTTCACCTCGGGACATGGCCGCCTTCTTGTGGCCGGCGTGTCCTGATTTCGACTTTTGCTGAGCAATCCTTTCTTTCTTTATCTACAGCATTTCGGTGAGCCGATCCGCTTGGAAGCCACCTGGAACACGTGTTCGCAGTTCGCGGAAAAGGTCCTGGAGTGGAGGAAGTCCGCTATATTATGGTGATGGTTAAGAAAAGAACCTGGCGACGTAGGACGACTGAACTGCATCAAGTGGCTGATCCGCAAGCCCCGGTTTCTCCACCACCTATTGTTAAGCCAAGTCGATGGAACGAAGCTCAAAGACCTAGAATTCCAGTTTCTCCATCGCTCCACGGTTTCGAAGACTTAAGGGATTCCCTTAGGGGCTTAGACTAATGAGGAACTGAACTCGCTAAGAGATAAATGATATGGGATAGACATAAAGAGAAGGAATAGCGGGCAAAGAGATGTCCCGATTCCAATGCTTAACGAATGGACCAATCCAAGACTTGGAATGCTAACAGAATCGACAGCTGCCAAGCCGCTTACCTTACTAGCACGATACCGAAATGGCTCTTAGCCGACTAAAGGCTACAAGACTGCTTCTACACCTACAACCCTCGCTCTCAGAGAAAGACAGAACGGACAAGAACGACCTTTTACATCCTCAAGCTACAAAGAGGATAGGCTACTGGGGCTTCCCCGCGGGTAGAGCTATAAAGAATAAGAAATATCAGACCCTTTCTAATTGCCATCACTGAAAAGCAGTACAAGTAATACACGAACACACTCTAAGGATAAAAAGACCGAGACTAGGGGAATTTCGCAAGGGATGCACCCACAAAGAAAGCAGAAAAGATAATCATAAAAGAAACGGGGAGACGGACGGGAGATACTATCCATGGAAATCGACGAGGGATACTTGAAAGCACGGGATCTATCAGTCTTCAATTTCATAATCCTACCTTTAAGGAAACAAAGCGAAAACTTATTACACAAATAGAAGTATTTGGGGAAATTCAGATAGGAGTAACGGACAAGCACGGAGAATAGAGCGTAAGGGATTAAGCAGCGGAAGAAGAGTTACAGCGGGCGAAGTAGGAACCCCATATGGGCCATCTTCAAAGGGGCGTAGCGCTTGCTTACTCGAAAGAGTAAGGACTAATTCGTGCCTAATTCCAATTGAAAGCGTGACAGTTTATGGAAACTCGGGAATTGAGTCCTAATCCTATCTTCTCGGAGAAAGTAGAGCACTCGCTTCGACAGTTGTGATTGCGCTTTTTAATGAGGAAAGTGCCTGGCCTGGAATACCATCTTTAAGAGAGAAAGTTCCTTGCCGAAAGCAATCCAAGGCTCTCTCAAATCAAAAAGGCAGAAGAGGAATCGGACGCAGCCTATTCTTCTTATTGCTAACAGCCTATTAGGGATTCAAGTATAGTAAGAGGCAGGAGAAGGCGAAAGAAGGGGAATCCCCCGGTATTCGTACCAGGGCTCTCTCTCTTCCTTCCATTCTAGTTACCCAACAAAGAGTTAGATCCGCTCACTAAGCTAGTAGTTAGTTGCTACATTCCATTCGGCGAGGAATTCCTCTTGTCCGTTTTAAGTCGAACCTTACAAAAAGAATATTTTACAGACATAAATGTCATCCAAAAATGCCGGGAAAGCTTGCGCAAAGCGGATTCCAACAACTCGCCTAAATTCTGCTTACCCAAAACCTATTCGAACAGGAGACTAGCCCGGCGCATGTACACCAGGCTGGTTTTTAAGCTCAGTCGGGGACACCTAATGAAGGTAGCTACGGGCAATAACAATGCACCAACCTTACCATATGGAAAAATCAACCACTAGGAGAATCTAGAGCTAACTGGAGTTCTGTTCCATCCTTTGATAGAGTCACGCACCTATTTGAGTGAAATCGTTTGGGTGAAGCTTGTGAACTGAACACCTATTTAAATTCAGCTTATCGGGACAGATAATTGAATGAAGCTTGGAATTAATTAATAAATGAAATTAAGACAATACGATAGAGCAAAATCTAGCAACTTTGAAATCTTTCTTGCCAAGCGGCCTCATTCGGGTCCTCCAGTAAGGGGGGTAAAGTAGCGTCTACTAGCACAGGAAGTCGCTATCCAACCGCAGGTTGGTTTCAGCGCACTTAGTCGTCCCGTAAGAAGCTGCTGCTTGGCTAACCC